ATAATAATATAATATAAGTTATTATAATGATTTTTATTTTAATAATTTATTTTATTTTTTTTTTTATTTTATTTAAATTCAAATTTTTGAATTATTAAGTTAAATTAAGAATAAGAAATTCAATTTATTTTATTAATTTGAATTTTCAAATTTCTAGAATTTCAAAATCTCAAATTTGATATTCAAATTCTATTTCTTTTTTTTTTTTTAGATTCTTTATTAGTTAGATTAGTTAGATTATTTATATTTATTAAGATTATAGTATTAGAATTATTTATTCTATTAACTTATTCTAAATTGTTAAGTTATTCTACTAAATAAGTAAAAGTCAAATTAATAAGTACTAAGATGAATATATATATATTAAATTAAAATTAAAAAAAATAATAGAATATTTAATATATAATATATTCGAAATTCTTAAATAATATTATAATTCTAAATATTCTATATTCTATAGAATTTATATTATAAGAATTTTTATTTTATAGAATATTCTAATTATATACTAATTATTAAATACTAATACTAATTATATAAATAAATATTCTAACTTATATAAATAGAGATAAGATAGAAATCAAAAAAAACGAAAAAAAAAAAAGAGAGGTCCCTTTTTTTCAATTCGGGAGAGATGGCTGAGTGGACTAAAGCGTCGGATTGCTAATCCGTTGTACGAATTTTTCGTACCGAGGGTTCGAATCCCTCTCTTTCCGTTTCCATCAATGATTTGGTATTTTATTTACCCTTTTTTTTTAATTTATAGAACAGAGTCTCTTTTGTTTCTTTTCTTTGTTTGTTTGAATTTATCTATTATTAATATTTATTATTATTATTATCTATTTATTATTATATTATTATCTATTTATTATTATATTATATAGTTAAAATGAAATATAAATATTGATTTATAACTGATTTATATTTCATTTTTTCATTTTCATTTCTAATTTATATAATTTATATATTTAATATTTATTGAAAGATTCAAAATAGATAATAATAATATTTCAAAATCAAGCACAAGCAAGGAAAACACAGAAAACAAAAGAATAAAGAATATAATTTTTTTATTCTTCACGTCCCGGATTACGTCCCGGATCGTTAGATAGGAATCCAAAGATGAAAAGAGAAACAAAGAATATCACTACCGTGTAAACAAAAAGTTTTAGAGTAAGCATTACACAATCTCCAAGATCATTAAAAAAAAAGAAAGAGAATAGATTCTCCTATACTACACATTAGGATTCGCACTGTAAAACTTATCTGATCTTAAAAAACAAAATTGTTAAAATGTTCGAATCTTTTTTTTTTTCGAATAAATTCTGCATTTTTCTAGGACAGTATTCAATTTAAAGATCTCATCGAAAACTTACAGCAGCTTGCCAAACAAAAGCTAAGAGAAAAAAGAGTACAGGTATTACTGGCATAATATCTACAATTGGATTCAAAAAAGCATAGGCTTCAGGTAATTTTGCCAATAAAAAACTACTTGAATAAAGAGCAGAGTTAATACAAATACAGACCAAACTAAACATATTAAGCATAACAAACATTTTGTTTTTAAAAATAATTGTATTTTTTCTTTTTGTGATTTGTGAATTAAATTAATAAAAAATTCAAATTCAGTTAATATTATTAAGATTCAGTTTATATTTGAAGTTTATATTATTAATTATTTAATTAATTAATTTAATTAATTAATAATAATATATTATATTCTGAATTTTCTATTTCTAATATCTAATAACGGAATTTTCAATTTAATTTCTTTTTTTTCTTTTATGTCATTTATGATTTATACTATTAATTAATTAAATTGAAAATGGAAAATTCATATTAATAATATTAATATGAAATAAAAAAAAAAAAAAAAATAATCAAAATAGAATACCAATATATAGAATACGAATATTAGAATAAAATAGAATAAATAAAATAGAATATATAGAATATAGATACAAAAAAAATAGAATTAATTACGAATAAAATGATGAATCAAATAAGAAAGGTAGACCCCAAAAATCCTTCTTTGATTTGAACTTATCAAATTCAAAATCTTTCCATTCGGAACTAAAAAGAAATCAAAAAAAAAAAAAATAGAAGAAGTCAGACTTTCATGCAATATCTTAATTGAATTATATGTAATGATCAATAATTTCAGTTTCATTCTATATCTAGACATATTCAAATTCTAGCAACAATTTATTCTATAGATATTTCGATGTTTGGACTGGAATTGACGAACAACTAATATCAATAATAGTGTTTAGTAGTGTCGAATAGAAATCGAAATGGGGCGTGGCCAAGTGGTAAGGCAACGGGTTTTGGTCCCGCTATTCGAAGGTTCGAATCCTTCCGTCCCAGAGCATATCCATTCAGGATATATATCATATCGGAATACAAATTACATATCATAATAAAGATTGCCCCCCTTTTTTGAGAAACCTTTTGTTTATGTTTAAGAGTATATAATATTGGGTAGAATGTGATTTCTCTTTCTTTTTAATGAATCATCTCTAAATTCTAAATCGAGTCACTTTAAAAATGTAGATTAAAAAAGAACTTATTTTTTTTTTATTCGTATTTTATATTCCAAATTTATATTATTATTTTAATAAAATTAATAAAATTTAATAAAATAGAGAATATATTGAAAATAGAAAAAAGATATTAAATAATATTTTTTGATTTATATATTAATTATATATTCGTTTTTATTTATTTTCTTATTTATATATTTAGATTAGATTAGATATATTTACAATTCGATTTACAATTAGAATTTGAATATATTTAATTATATAATGTTAATTATTAATCTAGAATCCTTTTTATTAATCTAGAATCTAGTTAAGAATTCAAATTGAATTTTCATAATAAATAAAAATCTTCTATTAAAATTTTGAATTCTAATTTTTTCTATTGATTTTTTTAGAAAAAATAGAGATTCGAAATATTCTTATTCAAAAATTAATAGAAAAAAAAAAAATAGAAATTAGATTCCTACAATATCAAATTAATTTGAATTTTTTTGATACTTCTTTACTTTTCCTTTAGAAATTTTCCATTCATATCGAAGGAAAAAATATGGATTATTATGGATCGATTGAATCAATGACTATTCATGATTTCAGAATTGAATCAATTATATACAGGCTCAAAACTAGAGGAATGTTATGGTAAAACTTCGTTTGAAGCGATGTGGTAAAAAGCAACGTGCGACTTGAAAGACATGATTACATTAGCCGTGGATTCTTACATCCACCACTTTCTATTATATAGAAATGAAGGTGCTCCTTCTCGACATCGTTTGTTCTATTCTACTCGAATTTCTTTTTTTTTGGGGGGGGGCAGGGGGGTTTGATGATGGAAATAGTACATGATGGAGCTCGAGGTGATTCATTTCTCAGGGGCAAGTTTCTAGGGTTAGTGAAAATTAATAAGTTAGAACAACTTCGTAAGTATATTTTCGCTATAGAAATCGAAAGCATCCAATTTGAGCAAGTTTCAAAAAAGTAAAATTTGTTGGAATTGGTAAAACTATTTCGATCAAAAGTGGATCTGGGGGAATCAACCATCTATTTGTACGATTCTTTGATGGAAAGAAATAAAAAAAAAATGGGTATGTTGCTGCCATTTTTGAAATGATTCAAGATCCTCGAAATAATGTCTAAACCCAATGATTCAAGAAAAAGCTAACGGATCATGGAACAAGTAAATACCGTTTTCAATTGTCTTAACAACTATATTACACTGACTGAAGACGAAAAATAGATTATAGATATGGATTCTTATAAAGGGGACAGACAAGAAAGGGGGCAGAGACGGCTCAATAAATGAAATAAAATACCTAACTAAAGGTTTTTGTTTCCTTTGAGTTATTTGAGAGTTATCCAACTTGAGTTATGAGGTTACGAATACGGGTGATTTTTTTGGGGGAGGGGGGAAGAATAGAATAAGAAAAAACTATTTAATTTAAATCATAGTCTAATTGATTTGATGATTTTATGAATCTATTTGACATCATAATTCTATACATAGACAGAATTTCGAATTTTCTCGAGCCGTACGAGGAGAAAACTTCTTATACGTTTCTAGGGGGGGTGTATTGTTTATCTATATCTATCCCAATGAGCCGTTTATCGAATCGTTGCAATTGATGTTCGATCCCGAAGAGAGGGGAGAGATCTTCGGAGAGTGGGTTTTTATGATCCGATAAGGAATCAAACCTATTTAAATATTCCTGTTATTCTATATTTCCTTGAAAAAGGCGCTCAACCTACAGGAACTGTTCAGGATATTTCAAAAAAGGCGGGTGTTTTTATGGAACTTAATCCTAATCAACAAACGAAATTCAATTTCCAAAATAAAAAATAAAAAAAATATAAATAAATAAAATAAATAAAAAGAGGGTGTGGATGACTTTTATCGAGATTTATATAATCCTTTTCTCTTTTATCTCCCCCTCCCCGCTCTCTTGCTATATTTATACCTAAATTTGGATTTCTTATTGCTGCCATAGAATGCTGCTTTTTATAACTACAAAAATCTATTTTTTTTTTTTTTTTTTTTATTTTCTTTAATTCAAAACAAAAATTAATAAATAGAATTATTTAATTATTATTATTTTTTAATTATTATTATTTACATTTAAAAATTTATTAATTCGATTTATATATATTTTCTATTTAATATATCTATTATTTTTTTTTTTTCTTAGTATTTGTATTTATTATTCTTTATTGTATTGTAATTGGAATTAAATTCAATTGGATTGCAATTGGTATTTATTCAATTTTAATTTAATATTTTTTTTTTGTTTTTTCCTTTTTTAATTCCTTTATTTTTTCCATTGTATTCTTTTTTCAACATTAATATTGACAACAGTGTATCAAACAAATATAATCCGATCGTGAATAAATGAATCTATTTATTGACGTTCCATAGGACTTTTTTTTACTTCATCAACTAGATGGGTTCGTTGGATTTTCTGTCATAGAAAGAAGAAAAGAAGTTCTTTTTTTTTTTTTTGAATTAAAGAAAAATTTTTTCTTTCTTTATTAATAATAAAGAAATATATATTAATAAAAATATTCTAATCTAAATTCTAAATCTTTATAGAAAAATAAAAATATAAATAATTAATAATTCAATAAAAAAAAAATAATGAAAATAAACTAATAAAATAATGTATAACGTATAACATAGGAGACAAAGAGGCGGTCTATAAATTGTTATTTTTTTTTATCTGTTATCTGAGAAAATCTCTTGTATTTTAATATGATCTGAATATTTTTATGTTCAGAATCGATTTGACTTCGACATTCTAAATCTTCTTTTTCTGGATTCTGTATTTTCTATTTTTATTTTTATGGAATATTTTTTTTATTATCCAATTCCATCTTTTTATTTATTTTGATTTGATTGCGGTTGTATCTACACATCTTATTAGTTTATTTGTTTAGTTTATTTTTTTTTAGGGTTGCTAACTCAATGGTAGAGTACTCGGCTTTTAAGTGCGACTCAAATTTTTACACATTTCTATGAAACAATGGATTCGTACATACCATCGGTAGAGTTTGTAAGACCACGACTGATCCAGAAAGGAATGAATGGAAAAAGCAGCATGTCGTATCAATGGAGAATTCAAAGAATATTTCATTGTTATTGGATCGGGCAAAAATCCATGTTTATATTTTTGGCTCGCAACAAAAGAAATTCACAGTTGGGTTGAATTAATAAATGGATAGAGTTTGGTAGCTCCAATTATAGGGAAACAAAAAGGAACGAGCTTTCGTTTTGAATTTGAATGATTACCCCATCTAATTATACGTTAAAAATTAAAAAATATTAGTACTTAATGTGGGAAAAGCTTTTCCCGTGAATGGATTATTCATTTTTGTTATGAATCCTAACTATTAGCTATTCTCTATTATAATTATTATAATTATATTATTTATAATTATTATATTTCTATTATGAGGTGGCGATAAATGTGTAGAAGAAAGAGTATATTGATAAAGATTTTTTTTCCAAAATCAAAAGAGCGATTGGGTTGAGAAAATAAAGGATTTCTAACTATCTTGTTATCCTAGAACGAACATAAAACAATTAGATGGAAAAAGCGAGTAGAGAGAGTCCGTTCATGAGTCTTACTTGTTTTCTAGGTATCTTTTTTCTTTTTTATTAGAATAGAATAGAATACCATGTTTTGACTGTATCGCACTATGTATTATTTGATAACCCAATAAATCTTCGATCCTTGGCCCAAATCAAATTAAAAAAAAAATGGAGGAATTTGAAGTATATTTAGAATTAGATAGATCTCGTCAACACGACTTCCTATACCCACTTTTTTTTCGGGAGTATATTTATGCACTTGCTTATGATCATGGTTTAAATAGTTCTATTTTGGTGCAAAATCTAGGTTATGACAATAAATTTAGTTTACTAATTGTAAAGCGTTTAATTACTCGAACGTATCAACAGAATCATTTTCTTTTTTCTGCTAATAATTCTAACAAAAATCCATTTTTGGGGTACAACAAGAATTTGTATTCTCAAATAATATCAGAGGGACTTGCCGTCAGTGTGGAAATTCCATTTTCCCTACAATTAATCTCTTCCTTAGAGAAGGCAGAAATCATAAAATCCTATAATTTACGATCCATTCATTCAATATTTCCTTTTTTTGAGGAAAAATTTCCATATTTAAATTATGTGTCAGATGTACAAATACCCTATCCTATCCATCTGGAAATCTTGATTCAAACCCTTCGATACTGGGTGAAAGATGCCTCCTTCTTTCATTTATTAAGGCTCTTTCTTTATGAGTATTGTAATTGGAATAGTCTTATTACTCCAAAAAAAAGGATTTCTACTTTTTCAAAACGTAATCCAAGATTTTTCATGTTCCTATATAATTTTTATGTATGTGAATACGAATCCATTTTTCTTTTTCTCCGTAACAAATCTTCTTATTTACGATTAACATCTTCTGGAGTCTTTTTTGAGCGAATCTATTTCTATGCAAAAATAGAACATTTTATAGAAGTCTTTGATAAGGATTTTCCGTCCACCCTATGGTTCTTCAAGGACCCCTTCATTCATTATGTTAGATATCAAGGAAAGTCCATTCTGGCTTCAAAGAATACGCCTTTTTTGATGAAAAAATGGAAATACTATCTTATTCATTTATGGCAATGTCATTTTTTTGTTTGGTCTCAACCAGGAAAGATCCATATAAACCAATTATCCGAGCATTCATTTTACTTTTTGGGCTATTTTTCAAATGTGTGGCTAAATCCTTCAGTGGTACGGAGTCAAATGTTGGAAAAGTCATTTATAATGGAAAATCTTATGAAAAAGCTTGATACAATAATTCCAATTATTCCTCTAATTAGATCATTGGCTAAAGCAAAATTTTGTAATGTATTAGGACATCCCATTAGTAAGCCTGTCTGGGCCGATTCAGCCGATTTTGATATTATTGACCGA